TCCCCAATAATGGATCAGATCGCACCAATATCAATCCTTTTTATTTCAAGGCGAGGATTCAATCACTTACCCAGCATCAAGGGACTATTCGTACGTTGCTGAATAGAAATAAGGAATATCCATCTTTTCTGATTTTGTCATCATCCGATTGTTTTCGAATTGGCCCATTCAATGGTTCGAAATCTCACAAAGTGACAAAAGAATTAATTAAAGAAGATCCCGCGATTCCCATTAGGAATTCATTGGGTCCCTTAGGGATTGTACCTAAAATCACGAATTTTTATTCATTTTACTATTTCTATTTATTCTATTTAATAACTCATAATCAGATCTTGTTAAATAAATATTTGCTACTTGACAATTTCAAACAGACTTTCCAAGGACTTCCATATTATTTAATGGATGAAAATGGAAGAATTTATAATCCCGATTCATGCATCATTTTGAATCCATTCGATTTGAATTGGTGCTTTCGCCCTCACGATTATTGTGAGGAGACATCCACAATAATTAGCCTTGGACAGTTTATTTGTGAAAATGTATGTATATCCAAATACGGACCACACATAAAATCGGGTCAAGTTCTAATTGTTCACGTTGACTCCTTAGTAATAAGATCAGCTAAGCCTCATTTGGCTACTCCAAGAGCAACTGTTCATGGCCATTGTGGAGAAATCCTTTATGAAGGAGATACATTAGTTACATTTATATATGAAAAATCGAGATCGGGTGATATAACACAAGGTCTTCCAAAAGTGGAACAAGTGTTAGAGGCGCGTTCGATTGATTCAATATCGATGAACCTAGAAAAGAGGGTTGAAGGTTGGAACGAACGTATAACAAGAATTCTTGGAATTCCTTGGAGATTCTTGATTGGCGCTGAACTAACCATAGCGCAAAGTCGTATCTCTTTGGTTAATAAGATCCAAAAGGTTTATCGATCCCAGGGGGTGCAGATCCATAATAGGCATATAGAGATTATTGTACGTCAAATAACATCAAAAGTGTTGGTTTCAGAAGATGGAATGTCTAATGTTTTTTCACCTGGAGAACTTATCGGATTGTTGCGAGCAGAACGAACAGGGCGCGCTTTGGAAGAAGCGATCTGTTACCGAGCCATCTTATTGGGAATAACGAGGGCGTCTCTGAATACTCAAAGTTTCATATCCGAAGCGAGTTTTCAAGAAACCGCTCGAGTTTTAGCAAAAGCCGCTCTACGAGGTCGTATTGATTGGTTGAAAGGCCTGAAAGAGAACGTTGTTCTGGGGGGGATGATGCCTGTTGGTACCGGATTCAAAGGATTAGTCCAACGTTCAAGGCAACACAGCAACATTCCTTTGGAAATCAAGAAGAAGAATCTATTCCAGGAGGAAATGGAAATGAGAGATATTTTGTTCCACCACATAGAATTATTTAGTTCTTGCATCCCCAAAAATTTACCTGATACATCAGAACGATCATTTACGGAATTTCATGACAGATTCATTCTTTTCTTTTAACTATCTAGTCCTGGTCATTTGATTTGTTAATAAAGATAATAACGAATAGAAAGCAATTAGTGACTTGAACCATGTATTAACGTAACGGTCAATCTCCGGTAGAAGGTTCCGTCGGAACAATTATTTATTTCAGGTACCTCTTAAAAAAAAAAAAGAGAGAGAAAGTGTGGGGAGAAATGACAAGAAGATATTGGAACATGAATTTGGAAGAGATGATGGAAGCAGGAGTTCATTTTGGTCATGGTACTAGGAAATGGAATCCTAGAATGGCACTTTACATCTCTGCAAAGCGTAAAGGTATTCATATTACAAATCTTACTAGAACTGCTCGTTTTTTGTCAGAAGCCTGTGATTTAGTTTTTGATGCAGCGAGTATAGGAAAACACTTCTTAATAGTTGGTACCAAAAATAAAGCAGCTGATTCAGTAGCATCAGCTGCAATAAGAGCTCGGTGTCATTATGTTAATAAAAAATGGCTCGGTGGTATGTCAACGAATTGGTCCACTACAGAAATGAGACTTCATAGATTCAGGGACTTGAGATCGGAACAGAATACGGGGAAACTCAACTGTCTCCCGAAAAGAGATGTAGCAATGTTGAAGAGGCAATTATCTCAATTGCAAACATATCTGGGCGGGATCAAATATATGACGGGGTTACCCGATATTGTAATCATCGTTGATCAGCAAGAAGAATATACGGCTCTTCGAGAATGTCTCACTTTGGGGATTCCGACAATTTGTTTAATCGACACAAATTGTGACCCGGATCTCGCAGATATTTCGATTCCAGCGAACGATGACGCTATAGCTTCAATCCGATTGATTCTTAACAAATTAGTATCCGCAATTTGTGAGGGCCGTTCTAGCTATATAAGAAATTGTTGATTAATAATAGGATAAGTCAATGACTTTGGAAACTCCATAAATGGATTGAATCGGTTACTATCCCTGAGTCTCAAAAAAGAGATAAAAATCGCTGGGAATATTATGCGATCGCTTGGTATCCGAAATATACGATTAAAGCAGGCGAGTTGAGAAAGAGATAAGAGATGGCTGAATCAAAATAATTCCTTTTTAAGTTCTATTTCTGTCAGAGGGCAATATGAATGTTCGACCCTGTTCCATCAACTCACTAAAAGTGTTATACGATATATCCGATGTGGAAGTAGGCCAACATTTTTATTGGCAAATAGGGAGTTTCCAAGTCCATGCCCAAGTACTTATCACTTCTTGGGTTGTAATTGCTATCTTATTAGGTTCAGCCACTATAGCTGTTCGGAATCCAAAAACCATTCCAACCGACGGTCAGAATTTCTTCGAATATGTCCTTGAATTCATTCGAGACTTGAGCAAAACTCAGATTGGAGAAGAATATGGTCCTTGGGTTCCCTTTATTGGAACTATGTTCCTATTTATTTTTGTTTCTAACTGGTCAGGTGCTCTTTTACCCCGGAAAATCATACAGTTACCGCATGGGGAGTTAGCTGCGCCCACGAATGATATAAATACTACTGTTGCTTTAGCTTTACCTACGTCAGTGGCATATTTCTATGCGGGTCTTACCAAAAAAGGATTGGGTTATTTCGGTAAATACATTCAACCAACTCCAATACTTTTACCAATTAACATCCTAGAAGATTTCACAAAACCTTTATCACTTAGTTTTCGACTTTTCGGGAATATATTAGCTGATGAATTAGTAGTTGTTGTTCTTGTTTCTTTAGTACCTTCGGTGGTTCCTATACCCGTCATGTTCCTTGGATTATTCACAAGCGGGATTCAAGCTCTTATTTTTGCAACTTTAGCCGCAGCTTATATAGGCGAATCCATGGAGGGTCATCATTGACTAGCTTCCGAAATGGTCTTTTTTTTTTTTTCTCAAAAAAAAAAAGAAGCTTATCCCAACTCATGGGCGTCTCAAGATAATTGACTCGGGGAACATGATATATACAAATACCGGTATATACGATCTAGAGTAGGAGCAAGAAAAAAAAAATGTACGATATTAGAGAATTGTAAAAAAAAAAAGGAAAGAGATCGAAAAGATCTTTTTCCTAAGATTCCTGTTTGGCCCATTTATGTCATACCTCTCCAATCGATATTCTATTTATATTTGTTCATTCAGTCAATTACGATTCATAATTTAAATAAGAATTGTTATGTTATCTGTTTCCGATGTGCGCCTAAACAAAAAAAAAAAGAAAAACTATATATATTATTAAGTTAGGTAGGTCTAGCTAGGTATATGTAAGGGCTATAAGTCAATCCCCGTATATGTTTCGAAGAATGATTCTAGAATCCGATTCAATACAAGATACAGATAGTTTGTTTACATTATGAAAGAAACACATGTATATGTGCTATTAGATATTCACTAGTTATATATGGGCTACCCATATATTTCCCATCCCACTGAATTTAGATGGATGCCAATGCAAGCGCTTCCGTTTTATCTGTAACTGTGGATTGAATGAATAAACAAATGAAGTCAAGCATATCGAAGAGAAAGAGCGGAGAATTGAAAGAATGGAATGGTTCGGAACAAAGAAATGGAAGAATTAGAATCGTATAGATTTACAAAGACTCCATGGATAGGAACTAAAAACGAGATATCGAAGTAGTTCTGATGATTCAGTAATATTGTCATTTCAATTCAGAGTTCTTAGTTTTTTTTTTCCGGATAGGTCTTAGTGATGTTAAGTAATAATTCATTGGTTGATTGTATCATTAACCATTTCTTTTTTTTTTTGTACGAGGAACTTAATATGAATCCACTGATTTCTGCTGCTTCCGTTATTGCTGCTGGATTGGCTGTAGGACTTGCTTCTATTGGACCTGGAGTTGGTCAAGGTACTGCTGCGGGACAAGCCGTAGAAGGTATCGCGAGACAACCAGAAGCAGAAGGTAAAATACGAGGTACTTTATTGCTTAGTCTGGCTTTTATGGAAGCTTTAACGATTTACGGACTGGTCGTGGCATTAGCGCTTTTATTTGCGAATCCTTTTGTTTAATCCTATAAATTGAAAAATACATACTTCAATTTTCTTATTTGATTGCCGTGGGCTTGTCGAATTATATCAAAACTTCATCCCTACAATCACTCCTTCGTTGATACAATATCCCCCGGGATGGATTGATTTGAGGATGAGGAATTAACATAGCAGACCCACTCGATTTCTTCCCTCCCATTCTTATTCTTAATGGAAACTTTTTTTTTTTTGACTTTTAGGAAGTGTTGCAACGAACGAGGTATTTCTCAATTGACATGAGACCTGGGACTAATAAATAGATTGGGAATTTAGAAAAAATGTTTATTAAAAATTATTCATATTTATAATAAGGAAATTCATAATAATAATAAAAAAGAAATCAATAAAAAAAGGGGGGCGAAGTGATACAAAAGGAACTCTGTTCAAATTTGTTAGTCCTATCTATAAGAGGAAAGCATATGAAAAATGTAACCGATTCTTTCGTTTCCTTGGGTCATTGGCCCTCCGCT